GATTCTTTTTTTCGTCTGAGCTTCCATCTTTACGAATCAAAGCGCAATAATTTCTAATTATTTAAAATATAAAAAAAATATATATATGATATGAAATAAAATATAGAAGTGTAATAAAAAGACTTTCAAATATCATTTGAAAGCAAAAACGAAAATAATTTAATCTAAAAATAGATCGAATCTAATATTTTTTAATATTAAATGCTATACAATAGAATTGTACTATATAATAGTGATGTGAGAAAAAAACTAAAATTATATATTGATAGATTAATCGTTATATTCTATGGTCTATGATAAGTATGAGTATTGAATATTTCCTTTCAATTCTATATTCTATTTTTTCGATAGTCATATTCATTATGACTAGCTAATAGGAATCGCCAAGAATGCAAATATATTAATTAATAGCTAACAATAGTTTATTGAATCCCTATGCAGGTAGAATTTATCTTATGTGAGCCTGCTTAGCTCAGAGGTTAGAGCATCGCATTTGTAATGCGATGGTCATCGGTTCGATTCCGATAGCCGGCTTTTCTCTATTTATTTTCTTCGAGTTTTTACATGATTGAGAATGCCCTTTTGAAATACGAAATCAAATAATATTTAAAAATATATTTTTTATCTTATAGGAACTTACAACTATGCCATGAAAAGAATCCCTTTTATCTATTTTTTATCTATATAGAATCTTTATATAGAATATATATAGAATATATATATAGAATAGAAAGGTCTGGATATTAATTCATCTAATTATTCTTTAGAGTACAAGTACACTACTTCCGTAAACTTCGCTTCATTTATCATTTAGTTCAGTTTTAGTTTAGGTTTATTCTGTAAAATGAAATTTCATCAATAAGAATTCAATATAAATAAGAATAAGGAGTCTTTATGTCGCGTTACCGGGGACCTCGTTTCAAAAAAATACGCCGCCTGGGAGCTTTACCGGGACTAACTAATAAAAGGCCTAGAGCCGGAAGTGATCTTAGAAACCAATCACGTTCCGGTAAAAAATCTCAATATCGTATTCGTCTAGAAGAAAAACAAAAGTTGCGTTTTCATTATGGTCTTACAGAACGACAATTACTTAAATACGTTCGTATCGCCGGCAAAGCCAAGGGGTCAACAGGTCTGGTTTTACTCCAATTACTTGAAATGCGCTTGGATAACATCCTTTTTCGATTGGGTATGGCTCCGACTATTCCTGGAGCCCGTCAATTGGTTAACCATAGACATATTTTAGTCAATGATCGTATAGTAGATATACCAAGTTATCGCTGCAAACCCCGAGATATTATTACGGCGAGGGATGAACAAAACTCTAGAGCTCTGATTCAAAATTCTTTCGATTCATCCTCTCAGGACGAAATGCCAAAACATTTGACTCTTCAACCATTCCAATATAAAGGATTAGTCAATCAAATAATAGATAGTAAATGGGTCGGTTTGAAAATAAATGAATTGCTAGTCGTAGAATATTATTCGCGCCAGACCTAAACCTAACGAAAAGAAAATAAAAAATCACAAGGGTTCGGACAATTTTGATCCCTTTCGTCGAAGTAAATTAACCTAAGGTTAAGATAAATAAGAGTTTGATCCGGATTTTTCTCCGATTTAGGTATCATAGAACGGGAGGGAGGTTTTCATTCCTTGTCTACTCTTTTCCTTTCAGTATTTTCCGTGACACAGTAATTAGGAATAAAATATATATCAAAGAAAGGTCTAACTGTTTTGTGTTGGAATATAATTTTATATTTTATATAGTGCTATTTTACTCTTTTGGTTAGTAAGATCAGTGAATTAGATGAAGGTACGGAAAGAGAGGGATTCGAACCCTCGGTAAACAAAAGCCTACATAGCAGTTCCAATGCTACGCCTTCAACCACTCGGCCATCTCTCCTACATAATGATTATGACCCAAAAACCGAGTGAATAGCGAGCCGGTACTAGTAGATTATTGGATAGGAACGACCGATTAATTCTAATTATAACTATAAAAAATAGAGAAATTTTCATCAAAGTCAAAGAAAGATCTTTCTTTTGAGGTTAGGCGGATAAATATAAAATATGAAAACTGTTAGAAACATTCTATTCATGTTTGCAAAACCAGCCTTCGCCTCTTTTTCTGTTATTTTATACCGGTACCGAAGGCAATCACTAAATTATAACGAATCAGCTGATTGATGGGTCTATTTTTGCACTTAGGTTAATGGATCTCTTTAGATCACGATTCTATTTAGACTATAATTCCATATCTTATATCTTAAGAATTCTCAAATTCCTTTCCAGTCCAGTATTCAAAAAAATTATATATATATATAGTTGATTGTATAGTGTATACCTCATAGTTGATTGTATAGTGTATACCTCCTATGCATACAAAATAAAACGGGCGGGTTTTTTCATCATAGAATGGTTATTCGATCTTTTTTTCTTCTTTGGATGAGAATTCAATGAGAATTCAATAAAAAAATTTTTCGTTATTCTCATCTGTAAC